GCGTTTTGGCGGCATGGCCGAGTGGTAAGGCGGAGGACTGCAAATCCTTGTTCCCCAGTTCAAATCCGGGTGTCGCCTGATTTAATTAATAAAAGACATGAAATCCTTTATCGACTGATCTAACCTATAACTCAGCGAATTATTCACCAGCCGAAGAACAAGCAGAGGTCTCTTGATACGTGCTTGCTTGATTCTAAGCATCTGGGGTTCTCAAAAGAAAAGTGAAAATTTTTTAAATCTTTATGTCTAGGAATCAATTCACGGAAAGATTATAGTAAATAGTGAAAAGGAAGGTCTATCAAGACCTCTCTATTCCCTTCCACAACTATTATTATTCCACAACTATTGGAATGGTTACTGGCTGGGCCTTGAATTTTATTGCTTAGCCCAATTAGTAATTGTGAAAAAGCGGAAGAGATTTGGTATATACACTCCAATTTTGTATATAACTCAAAAGAGTCTCTGAGTACTCAGGTATTCGATTAAGATTTGCTTGTATAATTGGCTTTTATAGATTATAGAAAAAGCTCAAAAAGAACTTCTGTTCCATCAGTCAAGAGTGGAATAAACTGTTAAAAGTCGTATAGGAATTTGTTATATTTCTATGTGGAGTTATTGAATTGGTTCATGAAATGAAATTAATAGTCTAAAATAAGAATCTTTTTTTGACTCTGTACTATTGATTTCACTATTATTAGTGAACAAAAATGGAATAATTCCGTCCGATTTATACAGATAGGGGACATAATTCATATGGATATTGTAAGTCTCGCTTGGGCTGCTTTAATGGTAGTCTTTACATTTTCCCTTTCCCTTGTAGTATGGGGAAGAAGTGGACTCTAGAAATACTACTTAATTGCGTTTTGATTGAGTTTTGAGTTGAGGAATCAAACTGTATCAATAATTTTTTTATAGATCGTTCCGCAAAGTTTTTTTCAATTTTAAAGATAATAATGTCAATCAAAGAGATAGTTCAATAATTCCTATGTTTAGATTTCGAAAGGTGATATAGATGATAGGAAATTTATTTCAAATGAATTTTTCCTAAATTCACTAGTTCGCCGAACGAATTCTTGTTCAAATTATATTCAAATTATATAGGGACAATGGAGAACAACAGACCCCTTTTGTTTTCCTCTTTATCCAAATCCAAAAGAAAGACGCTCTTATTATATTAATAATTAAGCGGATACACACTTTCTCGAGGAAGAACATAGATATTGCGGTTGTGCAACAAGATATAGACATAAAAAATCTTGACTTCAACAAGTCGCATAGTTGGCACTTTGTTTTAGTTTTTTAGAAACTGGGTTTGTGCTTTATCGACTCATTTCCTATCATGGGTTAAGTGTTACAAATTCATGAGATTTACTATTTCTTTTTCTTTTCGAAATTCAAAGAAGTTTACATACCATAGAACTCTTCGGATCATCTATCAACTATCAACGAGGCATTCAATTACTTCTTGGGAATGACAAAAAAAGCTTACTAAGTTTATTTTTTTATTAATGAATTATATGCCATTTTTTCTTTGATTCTTGGGGTGGATACTTGGATTTCTATTTATAAAATAATCTGAAATCGAGGAATTATAACTGTAAAAAAAATCAGAGTTGCCTTTCGATTATTTCGGATTGATTAGAAGCAATACAAATCGAACAAATACAAATATATGTAGCAAAAAAAAGATCGAAATAGAATTGCGGTCGCTATGTACATAACATATATGAGGATACATGTTGTAGATTGATCTATATTAAATTAAGTCTTTATTATAGTTTTCTTTTTTATTATAGTAGAGTTTCTACACGCCAAAAAACACTAATGAAATTTGATAGTATGGTAGAAAGAAATAAAATATATCAATCTTTCTACCATACTATCAAATTTCATCAAATATTGCGGATTCTAGCTTGCCCATTTGATTTAAGACACGAAATTGGAATTCCCGCTTTTTCCATTTTTTCAATCATTGATAAAGAAGTCAAGTTTCATTCAAATTAATCATTTTGGCTAACCGTTTTTACATAGATAATAAGTAAAAAGGCAGTAGGAACTAGAATGAAGAGTGCAGTAGCAATAAATGCGAGAATATTTACTTCCATAATCTCATCTTTTTTTTTACTTCACAATAACTCGGGATTTAATCCCATAGAGATGATCAAATTTTCACCTGTAAATTCAATGGGATGAATTACATCTTGATGATATTGAATCGGATTAATATCATGAATAACAATATCTGAGCTATCATATCAATTCGCCGTCGCGAATTGAATAGTATAACATAGGAAGATCTTTTATCCATACTGAATCCAAAAAAATGGAATTCCTGATCTACTCAAGAGTTCCTTGAATTTATCATTTTTTTTTTTAGTCTTGTTTTTGCCGTAAACTGCCATCTTCCTTGTACAAAAAATCATCTGATGAAGTCGAATCTAACCCACTTTTCTTTGTTTTTTTCACTTCCATTGGTTACAAAACCCCAAAAACACTAATAGAAGTGAAAGGGCTAAAGGAGTCAAGCTCTAAAAAACACCTTTATTTTACTAAATTTTACTAATTTCCTGTTCTTGGAAGAATAAGAAAAGTGTGAAAAAGACGAGTTCTGGTCAAAAAAATAGAATATTCTAGCAAATTCTTTGTTTATTTTATTATTCTTTTTTATTTTGTTAGGATGTTTGTTCTTTTTCTATATATATAGAACTTTTTTAATAAAAAAAAATTAAGAAGGTAAGAAAGATTCTTCATTACCTCTAAAAAATTACTTCTAATAACGAATTACCTCTATTCTAGAAGGGGCGAGGATACTTGTTTGATCTTTCTTAATATCCTCCCCTATTTTCTTAGGTTCCTACTAAGGTGCCGATATGAAAAGTTAAACGTGCAATTTGAATGTGATAGACTGTTTAAAATTGAAATTTATTAGTCTTAGTCTTAGTGATTGGGATGGTACAAAATCGGAGACAGAAATAGGATTAATCTGAAAAGTATTTTGTCAGGGTAACTAAAAGGAAATAAAAAAGAATTAAGAATCATAAGAATATAAGAGGAATCCCTATTGAGAGTGAATTCTATTGTCTTCCTTTTCCCAGAAAGTGTAAATATAAATTGATATATTTTATCAATTAGTTATTGGATCCGTCGGGACTGACGGGGCTCGAACCCGTAGCTTCCGCCTTGACAGGGCGGTGCTCTGACCAATTGAACTACAATCCCCGGGAACTAAGGTATACAATATTCATTTTTTTTTTTTTCTAGGTTGATTCAAAACATTTCTGGTTAGAATTCTCGGGTTGTAACAGAGACGTAAGTGATATGTTGCTATCCACATGAATATGCACTTTAGTGAGAACAACATCACTTACTAGTCATTTTGAATTTTTCCTTATTTCAAAAGAAATTTAGAATTAATCTTTATCAATCTTTGAAATCAATCTTTAAATCAAGAAAAAGAGTCTTCTTTTTTCTTATACTTAAATATTTAAGATACTTAAATATTTATTTAGACTGAAAGATCGTGATATGGATTTCGATTACTATCTAAATCTAACCAAATTTCCCGGAACAAATAAATCGAGCAAACAAATAATAAAAAAGAGAATATATAGAAGAAATTTTGACTCTTTTTTTTTACGCGTATCAGCCGTTTATGGAGGACAAATATCTTCATCGCATAGTGGATGAGCGAATTATTGGGCCGAGCTGGATTTGAACCAGCGTAGACATTATGCCAACGAATTTACAGTCCGTCCCCATTAACCGCTCGGGCATCGACCCAGGAAGAATCAATTCAATTTTAGGCTTATCAATAATCCATGATCAACTTCCTTTTGTAGTACCCTACCCCCAGGGGAAGTCGAATCCCCGCTGCCTCCTTGAAAGAGAGATGTCCTGAACCACTAGACGATGGGGGCATACGTGCCCAACTGCCATCATACTATGAACATAGTATGAACAGTTTTTAGAAATTGTCAATACAATCTAATTATTATCTAATAAAAAAATCAAATTTCGATAATAATAATATATAATATATTTATCATTAGTTTATTTTCTATTTTATTTTCATATTCAAATTTGATTTTAAAATAACTTAATATTCTATAATACATTATATGTATTATATATGATTTATATCTAATTTAGATAGATATATTTAATTTAGATAGATATATTATTAATATATAATAATACATAAAAAAAAAAAAATAGATAAACATAAAGCAGAAAATATATTTTAGTAATATAAAGATTAAATTAATAAAAAAAAAGAGAAACAGATAATATGAAATTAAAGGATCCTTTCACGAAGTGATTTGTCTACTAGAAAGACAGAAAAATGAGGGTTACGTTAAACAAACAACACTTTTCCGCCGCATTTCGCTCGGAACGGGCCACTAGCTGCTGTCAGTCTACTTCTATATTGGATAGTATATAATAACTTATGTAATATATGTACATAGATATATTTTCTTATGTATATACATAATGACTCAGTCAAGAATTGACTAAAAGGGCCCTTTTAACTCAGTGGTAGAGTAACGCCATGGTAAGGCGTAAGTCATCGGTTCAAATCCGATAAGGGGCTTTTTCGTTTTTTCATAAAACGCCATCATATTTGAATGGGAAATAGAGAACTTGTTTGTTGATGTTTTTTTTTAAGTAAACAACTGTAGAAGTATAGTAAATTAGACTATAGTAGCAAACTATAGTAGTTATAAAGTTGAACTTTTATTCATTATAATGAATAATAATAATATACGTCGTCTCTCGAATCACCAAATATTCCTCTTTTCAATTATGTGAATCAAATCCATTGGAATGGACAGATTCGAAATTAACAAATGAAAAAGTAAGTGGACCTGACCTATTGAATCATGACTATATCCGCTATTCTGATATTTAAATTTGATAGGGATTCAATTGGAACAGTTGACCTTTTTTTTTTTAGTTCTTTAGACTCTGTCTAAATTTGTCGATATTTCCGATTAAATCTT